AAGCGCCAAAGCCAAAACAAGCCACCCCTGAGAGAAATAAATGAATTCCAAAGATCTTGGGCAAGTCCAAAGAGGGTTTTCCTGTACGTTCATCACAAAATATTTCTAGATCCCAATACACCCAATGCCAGATAGCTGCTAAGAAGCACAAGCCCGAAAACACAATATGCGCCCCAGCCACACCCTCATAACTCCAAATACCCGGATTCGTTACAGTTCCTCCTGTGATACTCCAACCACCCCATGAATTGGTTATTCCTAAACGCGTCATGAAAGGTATAACGAACATACCTTGTCTCCACATTGGATCGAGGACGGGGTCAGAGGGATCAAAAACTGCTAATTCATATAGAGCCATCGAGCCGGCCCAACCAGCAACCAAAGCTGTATGCATTATATGGACAGACAGCAAACGACCGGGATCATTCAATACGACGGTATGAACACGATACCAAGGCAAACCCATGGAAATACCCCTTTATCAACGAAAAATAGACACTATGTAACTTTATTGCACTGAAAAAAAAACTATGTCACGGACCTCTCCTTTTCAGTGGATTGTCTCGGGTAAAGGATTAACATTTTTTCTATTCTTTTAGTAATAAGGTAACAATTCTGTTTGTAGGAACCAAGGGAAGCAGATCTATTCTATACCCGATAAGTAACAATACGCAACGGGGGGTTGACCCCTTTTTTCTATGAGCGAATGCATACATATTTATTCATCATTCAAAGGGCCTATTCGTAAGAATTTGACTTTATTCATTTTCATTTTGTCTTCCTTTATTTAGTTTTTTTATGAACTTATCGAATCTACGCATAAAAAATACGATAAAGCCCAATATTATTAATATTAAGACAATAAATTCATTGTTACGCTTTCACATCAAAGTGAAATAGAGTATTTAATTTTTTTCTTTCACTTAATGCCTATTGGTGTTCCAAAAGTTCCTTTTCGAAATCCTGGGGAGGACGATTCAATTTGGATTGACGTATAGTGCGACTTGTCAGATATATTGGGTCATATGGGATTTCCCCGTTCTCCCCCCCGATCGGGATATCCTCTGTTTCGCCCAAGAAAGATTGATTAACTCATCAAAAATTTGGAGCGTGAAGTGCAATGAAGTGCAATTCGATCTATGCTTTACTTTGGGGGTATCCAAATTACTATTATCCCATTAGAATAATTTATGGTTGGCTTGTTTGGACCAATAAAATGAAGTATCCAGGCTCCGTTTAGAAAAACCCAATTGGTAATATATCTATGATTACTACTTGTATCCTATTTATTCTATTTATAAATAGAAGTAGAAGTAATTTCAAACTGCTAATCATAATCAATTGAATAATATGATGAATACGTCAAATATTAGGCTAGGCGGAAGACGTGAAATGAACGGAAAAAAAAAGAAGTTGTAGCAAAAAGGCGCGGTATGGGGGCATTTGCCCTATATGTGCAAATAAAAATCGGGCAGATCTTTACTCGGAGTAGAGCACAAACCTAAAAGAATTGAAGAAGACCATTCAGGAACAAGAAAATGTCATCGTGATTTGAATTGGATCTCGATGAAAGAATACATCAATGAGAAGTTAGTTTGATAAGTTTAATGAATTATTTTTTAGAGGTAAACGAGTCAAAACTCATCTTTCTTGAAAAATGGAGGAAAAGCCCTTCGTTAGAATAGAAGTTAGAAAGTACTCACTATCAAAAAAAGGAGGGCTGGAATCTACACATTGATTCTTTTTTTCGCGATTTTTGTTGAACCGTATGCATCAAAAGGTGCATGTACGGTTCCGATGGGGTAGAATTTTATCCTAATCAACCGACTTTATCGAGAAAGATTACTTTTTTTAGGTCAAGATGTTGATAGCGAGATCTCGAACCAACTTATTGGTCTTATGGTATATCTCAGTATAGAGAGTGAGACCAAAGATTTGTATTTGTTTATAAACTCTCCCGGCGGATGGGTAATACCCGGAATAGCTATTTATGATACTATGCAATTTGTGCGACCAGATGTACAGACAGTATGCATGGGATTAGCCGCTTCAATGGGATCTTTTATCCTGGTCGGAGGAAAAATTACCAAACGTCTAGCATTCCCTCACGCTCGGCGCCAATGGGATTTTTATTTGAAAGAAAAAAGAAAACTATGCCTTCGCCATATGAAATATGAATATTAAGCAATAATAGCATGGCATTTCGAATTCGATATAAGAAAATTTTTTTATTGTTTTTTTTTTTAACATTAGATTATGTATCGAAACATTAGTATGAGATATTAAGGGTATTCCGTTTTTATCTTATCTATCGGGACCTATTTCAGCGTCACAAACTTTTTTGTTTTCACACCGGAGGGCTCTTAACACTATTTATGTTATGAAAGAGTACGAAAAAAAAATTCTATTATTTTTTTATTTTAATTTGAAAAAAAAAAAGAAACTTTGGGATTGCTAAATCATCGATGAAATAAAGCAACGGAGCCACCATAGTATTTTTGTTTTTTAACTCCTCCAGGGGAAGGGTGGTTATTGGATCATTTACCGATCTAGGCCTGAGAAATTCTATATTTTTTTTTCGATGAAAGGTCAAAGTGAATTCTATTGTGGAGCCGTATGCAATGCGCAAACAATGCCTGTACGGTTGTTCAATTCTATCTTTTTTTCTTATTATTCGTTATCTCTTCTCGTCGCCTTATCATGCGAGATAGAGTAACCATTGATTATCTTATATCATCAGGGTAATGATTCATCAACCTATTGCTGGTTTTTATGAGGCACAAATAGGAGAATTTGTCCTGGAAGCGGAAGAACTACTGAAACTTCGAGAAATCCTCACAAGGGTTTATGCACAAAGAACGGGCAAAGCCTTATGGGTTGTATCCGAAGACATGGAAAGGGATGTTTTTATGTCAGCAACAGAAGCCCAAGCTCATGGAATTGTTGATCTTGTAGCAGTTGCATAAAAAATAGCCGTAATTTCACGCAAATCGCGGTTTGATATTTTCTTTCTTACCAGGGTTTAATGTTCTTTTAATATTCTATTAATATAGAAATAATTCAGAATCATCCGGTTAGGATCGATCTAAACCAGCCCATTATGCATATGATTCAACATGCCAACTATTAAACAACTTATTAGAAACACAAGACAGCCAATCAGAAATGTCACCAAATCCCCCGCCCTTGGGGGATGCCCTCAGCGCCGAGGAACATGTACTAGGGTGTATGTGCGACTCGTTCAAATCGTGGGTTCGGATAAAAGAAAGGAAACCCTTTTCCACTGTCCGCGGGATCAGTACGGACAAATAGGATAGAATGGAAGAAACCCCTTCACTATCTAAAAAAAAAAGGATCTATCATGTCCTTCTATTGTGTATCAAATTTATGGTTTCCATTAGTGCAAATTAAATCACCTCAATTTTCAATTTAAAATGAGAAAGAATTCCCCATTGGTAGCAAATGATTATCTGTTAAGCAGGGGAAATCTTATTTAAATTAAAAGGCCGAAAAATTATGCCCCTACTCTTGCAAGAACGGACTAACAGGGTCAGCCAATCAGCTAATCTTCCTAATTAAATACCGTTACTGTATAGATAGATCTCGTTGTGAAAGACCTATTACTGGATAATTCATGGGTAGAGCCAAAAGGTATGAACTGTACAAGTTAGCAATAGCATTGATTAAATGATTAAATGAGAAAAGAGGCTCCGGTGTATAGAGAAGACCTCACCGTTTAAGAAATAACCATAGAAACGATGGAACCCACTATTTCTTTATCCATTTCTATTTATTACTTTTTTACTATGTTTTCGTTTGATACCTAGTATCAATACAATTTTTTTTCTAGGCGAAATGCCTAGAAAAAAAAAAAAAAGAAAAAAATCGTGGTTGGGAAGGTTATAGTAGCAAAAGCCTTTGGAATTCTTATTTTATACATTGGAAGAATACGTTTTGTTAGTATAGAAAGGGGAAAAGAATAACAGAAAGAAAGGAAATTTATTAGTTATTCATCAAAGTTTCGTTTATTCAATGACCAGAATTAGACGAGGATATATAGCGCGGAGGCGTAGAACAAAAATTCGTTTATCCGCATCAAGCTTTCGCGGGGCTCATTCAAGACTTACTCGAACTATTATTCAACAAAAAATAAGAGCTTTGGTTTCGGCCCATCGGGATAGAGATAGGCAAAAAAGAAATTTTCGTCGTTTATGGGTCACTCGAATAAATGCAGTAATTCGAGAAAAAGGGGTATCCTATAGTTATAGTCGATTAATAAACAATCTGTACAAGAGACAGTTGCTTCTTAATCGTAAAATACTTGCGCAAATAGCTATATTAAATAAGAATTGTCTTTATATGATTTCCAATGACATTAGATAGAAAATAAGGAAATTGGAAGGAATCCATCGGAATGTTTTACATGGAATTCCCTGGAGAATGAATTCCGAGAAGGTAGAATAGAAATTAGTATGATAAAATAAGATACTATATGATCAAGTAGTCAAATTGAGTAAAAACATTCAATAAAAAAAGATTTCTTCTTTTTCCCCAATTCGTGTTTTTTCTTACAAGACGACAATCAAATCTGGATTTTAAGATTTCTCGAACAAAACATCAATTTACGTTTGAGTTCGGATTCTAATTTTGATTAAATTGAAGAGTAAGCCTTTTTTTCTGATTCTAAGACCAGAAGTTCTAGCGACCAACTCGTTTTTTTTCAAATTGTTTTTCATTATTAAGAAAAGGTAACGAAGATAAAATACGGGCTTGTTTTATAGCAATAGTAATTAATCGTTGTTGTTTTAAAGTCAATCTATTCACCCGTCTAGATAATATTTTTCCTTGTTCACTAATAAATCGACTGATTAAACTCATATTTCTATAATCAATTCGATCCCCCGATTGGATCGGGGGCAAACGCCTACGAAGGGGTCGCTTGGACTTAAGAAAAAGTCGCTTGGATTTATCCATGGTTTGTTTATTCCTTATTTCGAAAATCCTATTTCGTTCGATCGGATCAAAAATAATAATGATTTAGAATTAAGAAATAGGATTTTGCTTGTTTATATTTAAATATTAAATATATAATTTATATATTTTTATATATTTAATATAATTCTAATTTTATAACTATATCATAAATATATCTTACCATATTATATGTTAATATGTCATTTTTCATCTTCCTTGGAAAGGCGATACGCGGGTGATCGCTTTCATCTATTTCTTTATCTCCCCGTGAATCGTATGCTTGTAACAATAGGGACAGAATTTTCTCAATTCCAATCGACTAGGCGTATTGTGTCGATTCTTTTGAGTAATATATCTGGAAATGCCGGTTGATTTCTTATTAACATTGTTTCGAACACAACTGGTACATTCCAAAATAACCCTTCCTCGGACATCTTTACCCTTGGCCATGAACCTCCTTTGGGTTTTTTATTCACTCAACTCTTCTATTTTCCGATCCGAAGCGAAGAAGAAAGGAACGAAAAAAAATAGAAGTTGCTAACTCGAAATCAAATCTCGAAATCAAATTATGAAAGATTTCGTTGCAACCAATATAGTAATAATAAGTAATACAATGATTTGAAACTATATTGAAATTAGAAGTTTAGATTAGAATCGCAGTACAGTATTTCATTTAAGCATCTTTTATGATACTCTTGCCCTAACCACATTCCACTTCCGTGTTCTTAATTGAAGTTAATTTACTTGAAGCGGGGGCCCGCGTTCCGAGTTTCGCTGAGGTTGAATCCACTTTTATTCTTTTTCTTTTATAAAAAAAAAAGAGGAGGGGGTAGTAGTCACAGATATTTAATTGTATCTCTAATCTTCTTCACCCTACCCCCGTGCTATGTTAATAACTAGAATGAAAAAAAAGGGAATGTCAACGCATCTGGGAAAAAGCGATTGATCTCTATCAATAGACCTGCTAAAGACCCGAACCATAGGGTACTTATTACCGGCGCCACGGATAGATATGTTTTTAGATCTCGCATTTAAAATCCTCCTTCTTTATTGTAATAAATAATGTTTATTGTAATACATAATGGTAATAATACATATATGATCAGATGTATATGTAGTTAAAAGCCACTTGCATTTGGTTTGTGCACGGAATCCCTAATTCAAAGTGAAATGTACAACGATTTGATAGATAAGATTTTCCTTTTCTTAAAAGAACAAAATATGTCCTTTTCCGCTCGAGTATTCACGAAATTCACGGCGGGTTTCCTATTTTTTTTCCTATATATGTATAAGTTTATTATTATATGATATGAGACCAAAAAGACGAAATAGCAAGATAAGTTGTGTATATCAATGGAGAAAATGAAATAAGTATATGGAAAAGAAGACGGGGATTCTCTACAATTACATTGTAAACCAATTGAAAGGGATGTAGCGCAGCTTGGTAGCGCGTTTGTTTTGGGTACAAAATGTCACGGGTTCAAATCCTGTCATCCCTACCTATTACTTCGCCTCTGAGCAATAACTAGGGATCAATTGAGATCAATTAAAATCGGACATGACATACCGAATCTTTCATTTTTATCATATTCTATATCGATGTATTGAAGTTAAAAAAAAAAAAAATAAAGAATTTTTTTCCTTACAGTCTTTTTTTTGTGATAAGAAAGCGCTCTTAGTTCAGTTCGGTAGAACGTGGGTCTCCAAAACCCAATGTCGTAGGTTCAAGTCCTACAGAGCGTGATTCTGCTCTTGTTTTGTTAGGTCGAAAATTATACGGAAAAAATGGAACAGCAATCTTAATTTGACCTCCTCCTTTCTTGAATCTGCAGGAGGTCAAAAAAGCAAGGTGTTAATTAATCAAAGGTCCAACTGATCACCACGTCTGTATTGTAAATACGCAGTTACGAATAATCCAGCCAAAGTAATAGGAATTAGACCTAAAACGATTCCAAATAGCAAAACTTCAATCATTTCAATTTGTTTGAAAAGGGGAAAAAGAGAGGTAATATTTATCCTTAAATATTAATCCATATTGCACATAAATCTCAATAAGCAATAATTGGAAATTGATACGGTAAGGAACTAGAGAATAGATAGAATACTGCAGAAAAAATTTCTTTTTATTTTTATGAATTGGTCATTCAATTAATTTCAAATAAGTCCTATCTTGCTCAGACCGATAAATAGAGCTGAGGTTATAGTTAAAGCCGCTAATAGAAAACCGAAATAACTAGTTATAGTAGGCATGAAGGAGCTAAATAAACTTTTTTTTATACATATGTTTGTAAAGCACTTTCCTAAATGAAATTTTTTGAAAGATATGAGGATAAGCAAAAATACCAATTGAAAAAAGAAGTTCAATTGAAAGTTTTTAATTTATCAATCATTTATCAATCATTATCATTATAGATTATAGACGGCACTAACAAAAATAGAGTGATATAGGTCGAAAAAGAAATAAATTCATCATCTATGACATCTACCGATCCTCCCGCGATTCCGAATCAAGAGATTCATTGGACA